CTTTATCAAATATGTTATTCGATTTTTAAAAATTGGTTTATTCTACAACAACAAATGCTAGTAGTTTTAACGAAACAAGTTGAGTCATTAATAAAAATTTTGATTTAGAATTAAGAAAAATAAATAAACTTAACACAAAAACTTCAAACTCAAAGACAAAGTTATCTGTTAAATTGTCATATAATTATTTTCTTGTTTATTGAATTTATTGTTTATTGAAAGATATATCTATAAATTGAAGAAGAGTATGAAAGTAAAGAAGAGTATAAAAGACGCGCCATATTATGCTTCAAAAAAACCGGATCTATAAAGAAGAAAAAAAGTACACAGATACGAAGTGTCATTTTATGTATAATAGTGGGGGATTATGGGACAAAAAATAAATCCGCTCGGTTTCAGACTTGGTACAACCCAAAGTCATCATTCTATTTGGTTTGCACAACGAAAAAATTATTCCGAGAGTCTACAAGAAGATGAAAAAATACGGGATTGTATCAAGAATTATGTACAAAAAAATATGAAAATATCTTCTGGTATCGAAGGAATTGCACGGATAAAGATTCAAAAAAGAATCGATCTGATTCAAGTCATAATCTATATGGGAGTTCCAAAGTTATTAATAGAAGGTAAACCTCGAAGAATCGAAGAATTACAGATAAATGTGGAAAAAAAACTTAATTGTATGAATGGAAAACTCAACATTGCTATTACAAGAATTGCAAACCCTTACGGACACCCTAATATTCTTGCAGAATTTATAGCCGAACAATTAAAGAATCGAGTTTCCTTTCGTAAAGCAATGAAAAAAGCTATTGAATTAACTGAACAGGCGGGTACAAAAGGAGTTCAAGTACAAATTGCGGGCCGTATCGATGGAAAAGAAATTGCACGTGTCGAATGGATCAGAGAAGGTAGGGTTCCTCTACAAACCATTCGAGCAAAAATTGATTATTGTTCTTATGCAGTTCGAACTATTTATGGGGTATTAGGCATCAAAATTTGGATATTTGTAAACGAAGAATAATAAACTTTGCCTTATCGTTAAGGTTCTATCTAGCGAAAAAAAAAAATGAAAAATTCTTCTATTCTTATTCTGTTAAATTTCTGTTAAATCAATTTTATAAGATTGAATAAAAATTCGATTAATCATTTGATATTGATATAATTGCTATGCTTAGTGTGCGACTCGTTGCGTTGGTTTCTTTTTTTTAGAATGGTTAGAATTCAACAAAAAAAAGAAACCAACTCGTAGTAGTAGTATTAATTAATTAATAACTATAGAACTAATAACCAACTCATCGCTTCGCATTATCTGGATCTAAAGAACCAGTCAATATAGAAGTAAAGATATAATATATTGGCGATATCATTATACCAACTGAAATATTGCATAAAAAAAAGAAAAACGAATTGGATTATGAATTGTGAAGCAATAACAATATATGGATAAATGAAAGGGTGAAAGAAAGAGAGAAAAAGAATATCAATGATATTGAATTCAAATATGTAAGGTCTATGAGTCGTAGGTAGTGTAATAAAGCATCAATATTAATTAATCCATAATTAGATAACTATATTGATCGAACAAACAAATCAAGAGCCCCGAGTCACTAAAAACTGAGAAGGTTGACTAAAGAAAAAACAAAAAATGGAATTAATTTTAATTAGAGGCTCCATTGTACAATTGAGACCTAACCATTAAATGAGAAGCGATGGGAACGACGGAACCTGTGAATGCCTAAGATTTTATTCAAAACAAATCTTAATGATTCATTAGGTGGGATGGCGGAAGGAACCAAAAACCAATCCATTTATTCTGAGGAATCATGTTCTGAGGAGTCGTGGGCTAACCCTACATCTGAAATAGATAATGAAAGAGTAAATATTCGCCCGCGAAATTTTTGATTTTATTGGATTTCTAAATAGGGGCCAATCCGATATGGTAATAAAAGGAAAAACAAAATAAAGATTCGTTAGAACCTTATAACATAAGAAAACAACATTATCTATTTATATCTAGATAACAAGAATTGTCTATAATAGAAAAAGAATATTTGGAACAAAGAATACTTGTTTAGTTATATATCAAAACAAGGTATAAAAATTTCCAATAAACGAATAGATTAGATGAAATCTCAAAAAGTCCCATCACGATTCAATATATTATTCATGAATTCATGAAATCCATGTATATTCTATTTTAATTGTTTCATTCGCGAGGAGCCGTATGAGGTGAAAATCTCATGTACGGTTCTGTAGTAGAGATGGAATTGAGAAAAAACCATCAACTATAACCCCAAAAAAACCAGATTCCGTAAACAACATAGAGGAAGAATGAAAGGAATATCTTCTCGAGGTAATCATATTTGCTTCGGTAGATATGCTCTTCAAGCACTTGAACCCACTTGGATCACATCTAGACAAATAGAAGCAGGGCGGCGAGCAATGTCACGAAATGCCCGCCGCGGTGGAAAAATATGGGTACGCATATTTCCAGACAAGCCGGTTACAGTAAGACCTACAGAAACACGTATGGGGTCAGGAAAAGGATCTCCCGAATATTGGGTAGCTGTCGTTAAACCAGGTAGAATACTTTATGAAATGGGCGGAGTCACAGAAAATATAGCCAGAAAGGCTATTGCAATAGCAGCATCCAAAATGCCTATACGAACTCAATTCATTATTTCGGCATAATAATTAAAACCAAAGGAAAGAGGTCTTTGGGATGAAAAAAAACAATTGCAATTGTGGGTTTCGTTTTTTTTTTGATACACAATATTTCTTTTTTTTTTTTTATTTATTTCGCCATTTGCACTGAAAGAACAGAGAAAAAAAATGATATGATTCAACCTCAAACCTATTTGAATGTAGCCGATAACAGCGGGGCCCGCAAATTGATGTGTATTCGAATCATAGGAACTAGTAATCGACGATATGCCTATATTGGTGACGTTATTGTTGCTGTAATCAAGGAAGCAGTACCAAATACACCGTTAGAAAGATCAGAAGTGATCAGAGCTGTAATTGTACGTACTCGTAAAGAACTCAAACGTAACAACGGTATGATAATACAATATGATGATAATGCTGCAGTTGTCATTGATCAAGAAGGAAATCCAAAAGGAACTCGAATTTTTGGTGCGATCGCTCGGGAATTGAGACAGTTAAATTTCACTAAAATAGTTTCATTAGCACCCGAAGTATTATAAGACGAGACTATGATATATTTATAGTATTTGAATGAAATAGATTAATTAATAGATTGATTATGTCTCACGCATATACCTTTTTGTAATTATTAAAAAAAAAATATAAATATCAAAATAAAAAAATATATATATATAATAATAATATATTAAAAAAAAATAATCTAATATATAATAATAATTTAGAATATATAATAATTATAATTAAAAAAAGAGCATGTTGATTATATGAAAAGTCAAGGGCAACAATCATTTTAGTTTATCATGGGTAAGGACATCATTGCTGACATAATAACCTCTATACGAAATGCTGACATGAATAGAAAAGGGACGGTTCGAATACCATCTACTAATATCACCGAAAACATTGTTACAATACTTTTCCGAGAAGGTTTTATTGAAAACGTGAGAAAACATAGGGAAAGCAACAACTATTTTTTAGTTTTAACTCTACGGCATAGAAGAAATAGGAAAGGGTCATATAAAACGATTTTGAATTTAAAACGAATCAGTAGACCCGGTCTACGAATCTATTCTAATTATAAACGCATTCCTAGAATTTTAGGAGGGATGGGGATTGTAATTCTTTCTACTTCTCGAGGTATAATGACAGATCGAGAGGCTCGATTAGAAAGAATCGGCGGAGAGATCTTATGTTATATATGGTAATCTTTCTGATATCCAAATTCGATGAGAAACTTACATACATTCTTGTGAAAAAAGAGAGAAAAAAAGCAGGTTTCTAATATCACCCCACATACATTAGTTAATACGGGAAGGGGGTTTTAACAGCAATAGAAATAAAATCATGAGTGTTTAATTACTGAATCACTTGCCAATGGTATGTTCCAGGTTCGTTCCTATAATGAAAAAAAAATTATAGATTCTAGGTGGTCATGTTTCCGAAAGGATTCGACATAGTTTTATACGTATACTACCGGGAGATAAAGTAAAAAATAGAAGTAAATCGTTTTGATTAGAGGGTTCTAGACTCCTGAACAAAAATTCGAATGATTATACTGTTTTTCAACTTCAACCTTTTTTTTATGGGGATACAATTAGAAGTTAAAAATCTCAGGAAATCCTATTCTCTTCCAATAAATAAATTCGGGATTCAGTTAAGGAATAACAAATATGAAAATAAGGGCCTCCGTTCGTAAAATTTGTGAAAAATGTCGACTGATTCGTAGACGCGGACGAATTATAGTAATTTGTTCCAATCCAAGACATAAACAAAGACAAGGATAATCTTTCAAAAAAACCAAATCCAAAAAACAAAAAAAGGGTGGCTTGACCAGATGCAAAAAAAAAAAAAATAAAAAAAAAAATGGAAAGGATCCGCTTTTGACATGAAATGGATATATCCATATATCTCTGACTTATATTTATGAGATAATAAAATATGGGAAAACCTATAGCAAAAATTGGTTCGCGTAGAAATGGACGTATTGGTTCACGTAAGAATGCTCGTAAAATACCAAAGGGAGTTATTCATGTTCAAGCTAGTTTTAACAATACCATTGTGACTATTACAGATGTACGGGGTCAGGTGATTTCTTGGTCCTCCGCCGGTACTTGTGGATTCAAGGGTACAAGAAGGGGGACACCTTTTGCCGCTCAAACCGCAGCAGGAAATGCTATTCGGACAGTAGCGGATCAAGGTATGCAACGAGCAGAAGTCATGATAAAGGGTCCCGGTCTCGGAAGAGATGCGGCATTAAGAGCTATTCGTAGAAGTGGGATACTATTAAGTTTCATACGGGATGTAACTCCTTTGCCACATAATGGATGTAG